CGTACCCCACCAGCTGGCGTAACACTAAAAATGCTAAGATAGGTCCTAAAAACCCCCGCACGCATAAAGACGTGTTCCTAATCTTTGAATCGGCCTTAACGCAATATATATATGCAAGTCTCCGCAACCCCGTGAATACGCCCTCACCCCCAAACGGGGGAACAGGAGTAGGTATCAGGAACAAATACTTAGCCCAAGACACCTAGCATGCCACACCCCCAAGGGAACTCAGCAGTGATAAACATTAAGCTATGGGTGCAAACCTGACTTAGTCGAGGTTAAGAGGGCCGGTAAAATTCGTGCCAGCAACCGCGGTTAAACGAATAGCCCTAGTTGATAATGTACGGCGTAAAGCGTGGTTAGGAGAACAAAAATAAAGCCAAATGGCCCTTTGGCTGTTATACGCTTCTAGGAGCCCGAAACCCAAACACGAAAGTTGCTTTAATAAAAATAACTGATTCCACGAAAGCTGAGAAACAAACTGGGATTAGATACCCCACTATGCTCAGCCATAAACTAAGACATAGATACACATGACTGTCCGCCCAAATATTACGAGCAACAGCTTAAAACCCAAAGGACCTGACGGTGCCTTAGACCCCCCTAGAGGAGCCTGTTCTATAACCGATAATCCCCGTTAAACCTCACCATTTCTAGCCAATCCAGTCTATATACCACCGTCGTCAGCTTACCCTGTGAAGGGATAAAAGTAAGCAAAAAGAGTACTACTCAATACGTCAGGTCGAGGTGCAGCAAACGAGATGGGAAGAAATGGGCTACATTTTCTGCAACAGAATATTACGAAGACGCAATATGAAATATTGCTTAAAGGAGGATTTAGTAGTAAAAAGGAAATAGAGTGTCCGTTTGAACCCGGCCCTGAGGCGCGTACACACCGCCCGTCACTCTCCCCAGTCAATGTTAAAAACTTACTTAAACCCAAAGCACCGACAAGAGGAGGCAAGTCGTAACAAGGTAAGTGTACCGGAAGGTGCACTTGGACAAACCCAGAGTGCAGCTAAACAGTATAGCATCCCCCTTACACCGTGAAGATATCCGTGCAAATCGGTTCACTCTGAGCCAAATAACTAGCTTAATTACCATTATAACTCCCCATCATAAATAAAAAATTTAACCCAAAAACCATCAATTAAACCATTCTCCACCTTAGTACGGGAGACGAAAAAGGCCCATTTAAAGCAATAGAAACAGTACCGTAAGGGAAAGTTGAAAAAGAAATGAAACAACCCATAAAAGCCATAAAAACCAAAGACTAAATCTTGTACCTTTTGCATCATGATTTAGCAAGTCCATCCAGGCAAAGAGATCTTTAGTTTGGGACCCCGAAACCAAGTGAGCTACCCCGAGACAGCCTATATAGAAGAAGGGCCAACCCGTCTCTGTGGCAAAAGAGTGGGAAGAGCTCCGGGTAGAAGTGACAGACCTATCGAACTTGGTAATAGCTGGTTGCCTAGAAAATGAATATAAGTTCAGCCCCATAAAACTCAAATCATGGATACAAAATAAAGACTATGAGCTAAATATGAGAGTTAGTTTAAGGAGGTACAGCCCCTTAAACAAAGGATACAACCTTTCCAGGTGAATAAAGATCATAACACCCAAAATATATTGTTCCAGTGGGCCTAAAAGCAGCCACCTAAACAGAAAGCGTCAAAGCTCAAGCAAGTAAAAATTTATTATAAAGACAAACAGTCTTATTTCCCCTATATTACTAGGCCACTCCATGCACCCATGGAAGAGATTATGCTAAAATGAGTAACAAGAAGAACTTGACCTTCTCTAAGCACAAGTGTGAATCAGATCGGACCAACCGCTGATATTTAGCGAACCCAGAAAAAGAGGGCAGTGTGAAAAACAAAACAACCAAGAAAACCCCATAACTAAAAATCGTTACCCCTACACCGGAGTGCATAAAAGAAAGACTAAAAGAAAGGGAAGGAACTCGGCAAACCCAAGCTCCGCCTGTTTACCAAAAACATCGCCTCCTGAAATTCTAAAATAGGAGGTCCGGCCTGCCCAGTGACTATAAGTTCAACGGCCGCGGTATCTTAACCGTGCAAAGGTAGCGCAATCACTAGTTCTCTAAATAGGGACATGTATGAATGGTTAAACGAAAGCTTAGCTGTCTCCCTTTTCAAGTCAGTGAAATTGACCTATCCGTGCAGAGGCGGGTATAACCCTACAAGACGAGAAGACCCTTTGGAGCTTAAGGCACAAGACCCACTCATGTAAAACAAATTTATAAACATTAAAACTTAATGATATGAGACTCTGCCTTCGGTTGGGGCGACCACGGAGTAAAAAATAACCTCCGAGTGGATTGATTAAAATCCAAAGCCAAAAGGGACACCTTAAAGCAACAGAACATCTGACCAAACATGACCCGGCCACAAACCGACCAACGAACCAAGTTACCCAAGGGATAACAGCGCAATCCTTTCCGAGAGCCCGTATTAACGAGAGGGTTTACGACCTCGATGTTGGATCAGGACATCCAAATGGTGCAGCCGCTATTAAGGGTTCGTTTGTTCAACGATTAAAGTCCTACGTGATCTGAGTTCAGACCGGAGTAATCCAGGTCAGTTTCTATCTGTAAAGCTGCTTTTCCTAGTACGAAAGGACCGAAGAAAGGGGGCCTACCCACGAGAGCGCCCCACCCCAAACCAATGAATTAAAATAAATTAAAACAAAGGGGCACAAAATCTCCCAGATAAGGAGTTGTTAGGGTGGCAGAGTCCGGTAATTGCAAAAGGCCTAAGCCCTTTAATCAGAGGTTCAAATCCTCTCTCTAACTCATGCTTAATGCCCTAATGAATCAACTAGTTAACCCCCTGATCTATATGCTAGTTGTTCTTCTAGTAGCCTCCTTCTTTACCCTGCTTGAACTTCTTCCATTAGGGTCTATGCAATTACCCAAGTGGCCTAACGTCTTAGAAGCTTACGGCACAATTCAACCAATCGCTGACGGTATTAAGCTATTTATTAAAGAACCAATTCGCCCATCATCATCATCACCCCTTTTATTTATAATCACACCAATTCTTGCATTAACCCTAGCTATAATGTTGACACCAATACCACTTCCACACTCATTAACGAACTTAAACCTGGGAATGTTATTCATCCTAGCACTATCAAGCCTAGCAGTGTACTCAATCTTAGGATCAGGATGAGCATCAAATTCAAAATATGCATTAGTCGGAGCCTTGCGAGCTGTAGCCCAAACAATCTCATATGAAGTAAGCCTAGGACTAATTATTCTATCCATCATAATGTTCTCAGGAGGATATTCACTACAAACCTTAAGCACAACACAAGAAAAAATTTGATTACTAATCCCAGCCTGACCACTCGCCACAATGTGATACATTTCCACCCTAGCTGAGACTAACCGAGCCCCATTCGATCTTACAGAAGGGGAATCAGAATTAGTGTCAGGATTTAATGTAGAATATGCAGGAGGTCCATTTGCATTATTCTTTTTAGCTGAATACGCTAACATCTTATTAATAAATACCCTCTCAGCAATTTTGTTCCTAGGGACATCCTACCTACCAAATTCCCCCGAACTATCAACGATGTATATTATAACCAAAGCTGCACTACTAGCTGGGTTGTTCCTATGAGTACGAGCATCTTACCCACGATTTCGATATGATCAACTAATACACCTAATCTGAAAAAGCTTTCTCCCCATTGCGCTAGCTTTCGTACTATGACACACAGCTCTACCAATCGCAATAGCAAGTTTACCACCACAAACATAACTCAAGAACTGTGCCCGAATGCCCAAGGACCACTTTGATAGAGTGAATTACAGGGGTTAAATCCCCCTCAGTTCTTAGAAAGAAAGGACTTGAACCTATACCAAAGAGATCAAAACTCTTAGTGCTTCCTCTACACCACCTTCTAAGATAGTCAGCTAAAAAAGCTTTCGGGCCCATACCCCGAACATGATGGTTAAAACCCATCCCCCATCAATGAACCCATACGTATTAGCAATTCTTCTATTTAGCCTAGGGTTGGGCACCACAATAACATTTGCCAGCTCACACTGATTGTTAGCATGAATAGGCCTAGAGATCAACACCCTTGCAATTACCCCACTAATAGCTCAACAACACCATCCACGCGCGGTAGAAGCAACCACAAAATACTTTCTTATCCAAGCCACCGCAGCAGCAATAATCCTGTTTGCAAGCACAACAAATGCTTGACTCATAGGAGAATGAAATATTAACAATATCTCAAACCCAATCACCAACATCATAATTATATCAGCATTAGCAATGAAAATCGGACTAGCACCAGCACACTTTTGGCTTCCAGAAGTTTTACAAGGACTAAACTTAACAACAGGACTAATCCTGTCCACTTGACAAAAACTAGCCCCATTTTCCCTAATCATTCAAATCACCCAAAACACCAGCCCAACACTCCTTACACTTATAGGAGTTTTATCAACACTAGTGGGAGGATGAGGAGGCCTAAACCAAACCCAGCTACGAAAAATGCTAGCCTACTCATCAATTGCCCACATAGGATGAATAATAATTATCATTCACTACGCCCCAAGCCTCACCCTTATTGCCCTAACCACCTACATCATCATAACATCCGCAGCATTCCTCACTCTAAAAACACTAAACACGACAAAAATCAACACACTCTCTACAACCTGATCTAAGAACCCAGCTCTCACAGCAATAACCCCGCTAATCTTACTATCACTAGGAGGGCTTCCACCAATAACTGGATTTACCCCAAAATGACTTATTATCCAAGAACTAGCAAAACAAAACCTCCCACTTACAGCCACAATCATGATTTTAACCGCCCTACTTAGCTTATATTTTTACCTACGACTGTGCTACACAGCAACACTAACCATTAACCCCAATACAATTAACGCAACCACCCCCTGACGAATCAAAACAACCCAAAACATGATACCACTAACTACCACAATCATAATCACATTAGGACTCCTACCCCTAACGCCAACCATCCTCGCCCTAACCATCTGGGGGCTTAGGATAAATAAGACCGAGAGCCTTCAAAGCTCAAAGCAGAAGTTAAACTCTTCTAGCCCTCGAATAGGACCTACAGATTTCACTCTGCATCTTATAATTGCAAATCAAATATTTTAATTAAACTAAAGCCCTACTAGATGAGAAGGCCTCGATCCTTCAAATTCTTAATTAACAGTTAAGCGCTCAAACCAACGAGCATCCATCTACTTTCCCCGCCTCACACCAACCAAGGCGGGAAAGCCCCGGCAGACTTGTAATCTGCAACTTTAAATTTGCAATTTAATATGTGGACACCACAAGGCCTGATAGAAAGAGGAATTAAACCTCTGTGCACGGTGCTACAAACCGCCGCCTAACACTCAGCCACTCTACCTGTGATAATCACCCGTTGATTCTTCTCCACTAACCACAAAGACATTGGCACCCTTTATCTCGTATTTGGTGCCTGAGCAGGAATAGTTGGAACCGCCCTTAGTCTTCTAATTCGCGCTGAGCTAAACCAGCCAGGATCACTTTTAGGGGATGACCAAATTTATAATGTAATCGTAACTGCCCACGCTTTTGTAATGATTTTCTTTATAGTTATGCCAATGCTAATTGGGGGATTTGGAAACTGACTTGTCCCACTGATAATTGGGGCACCAGACATGGCATTTCCACGAATAAATAACATAAGTTTTTGACTACTTCCCCCATCATTTCTATTATTACTAGCCTCCTCTGGCGTTGAAGCAGGTGCCGGAACAGGATGAACTGTCTATCCACCACTCGCAGGTAATCTTGCTCACGCAGGAGCGTCAGTAGACCTAACAATTTTCTCACTCCACTTGGCAGGTGTTTCATCAATTCTGGGGGCAATTAATTTTATTACAACAATCATTAACATGAAACCCCCAGCCATTACTCAGTACCAAACCCCTTTGTTTGTATGAGCAGTATTAGTCACTGCTGTCCTCTTACTTCTATCGCTCCCAGTTTTAGCCGCCGGAATTACAATACTTCTTACGGATCGAAACCTAAACACCACATTCTTCGACCCAGCCGGGGGAGGAGACCCAATCTTATACCAACACCTATTCTGATTTTTTGGTCATCCAGAAGTTTACATTCTTATTTTACCGGGATTCGGAATCATTTCCCACGTTGTGGCTTACTACGCAGGAAAAAAGGAACCATTTGGATATATGGGTATGGTATGAGCCATAATAGCCATCGGCCTTTTAGGATTCATCGTATGAGCCCATCATATATTCACAGTAGGAATGGATGTGGACACCCGCGCCTACTTCACATCCGCAACTATAATCATTGCTATTCCAACGGGAGTAAAAGTATTTAGCTGATTGGCAACACTCCACGGAGGTTCAATTAAATGAGAAACACCAATATTATGAGCACTAGGATTTATTTTCCTATTCACAGTGGGTGGACTAACAGGAATCATTTTAGCCAACTCTTCTTTAGATATTGTACTACACGACACCTATTATGTTGTCGCACACTTCCACTATGTGCTGTCAATAGGCGCCGTGTTTGCCATTATGGCGGGTTTCGTCCACTGGTTTCCTCTATTTACAGGATATACACTAAGCAGCACATGAACAAAAATCCACTTCGGAGTTATATTCATTGGAGTAAATCTCACATTCTTCCCACAACACTTCCTCGGACTAGCAGGCATACCTCGACGATACTCAGACTACCCAGATGCCTATGCCCTATGAAATACAGTATCCTCTATTGGATCACTAATCTCCTTAGTAGCAGTAATCATGTTCCTATTTATTATTTGAGAGGCCTTTGCTGCTAAGCGAGAGGTACTATCTGTTGAATTGGCCACAACAAATGTAGAATGACTTCATGGCTGCCCCCCACCATACCACACATTTGAAGAACCAGCATTTGTCTTAACTCAACCTAATTAACGAGAAAGGAAGGAATTGAACCCCCGTATGCCGATTTCAAGCCGGCTGCATAACCACTCTGCCACCTTCTTAGAGATGTTAGTAAAAAAATTACACCACCTTGTCAAGATGAAATTATGGGTTAAATCCCCATACATCTCTAAACCATGGCGCATCCAACCCAACTAGGATTTCAAGACGCAGCATCACCTGTCATAGAGGAACTTCTTAGCTTTCACGATCATGCCTTAATAATTGTATTTTTAATCAGCACCCTAGTACTTTACATTATCCTGGCAATAGTATCAACTAACTTAACCAATAAGTTCATCTTAGACTCCCAAGAAATTGAAATCGTATGAACCATGCTACCAGCCATCATCCTAATTCTAATCGCCCTTCCCTCCCTTCGAATCCTGTATCTCATGGACGAAATTAACGATCCCCACGTAACAGTAAAAGCCATGGGCCACCAATGATATTGAAGCTACGAATATACAGACTATTTAAATCTCGGATTTGACGCATACATGGTACCCACCCAAGAGTTAACCCAAGGCGAATTCCGATTATTAGAAACTGACTACCGAATAGTAATTCCCCAAGAGTCCCCAATTCGCGTTCTAGTGTCTGCTGAAGATGTCCTTCACTCTTGAGCCGTTCCATCACTAGGGGTAAAAATAGACGCAGTACCGGGACGACTAAACCAAACTGCCTTCATTGTACTACGACCTGGTGTATTCTATGGGCAGTGTTCCGAAATTTGTGGGGCCAACCATAGCTTTATACCAATCGTAGTTGAAGCAGTACCACTAAAAACCTTTGAACACTGACCTATAATAATACTAGAAGAGGCCTCACTAGAAAGCTAAAATCGAATAAGCATTGGCCTTTTAAGCCAAACCTTGGTGATTAACGACCACCTCCAGTGATTATGCCACAACTAAATCCTATCCCATGGTTCATAATCTTAGTTTTTTCATGAATTATTCTTTTACTTACCCCTAACAAAGTTCTAGGCCTCATTCAACCAAACGATTTTATTTTACTGGACACTAAAAAATATCAAAACCTTAACTGAATCTGACTATGATAATCAGCCTATTTGACCAATTTGCAAGCTCTAAGTTTATAGGAATTTCACTTATCTTCATCGCCCTAATAATACCACTATCTTTCCCAAGCTCACTCCCACGATGAACCAATAACCGATTTTTAACCACCCAATCATGACTGATTAGCCGATTTGTTAACCAACTACTAATACCATTAAATATTGAAGGACATAAATGAGCGCTACTATTTACTGCACTAACACTTTACCTTATCTCTATAAACTTACTTGGACTCCTACCATACACTTTTACACCAACAACGCAACTGTCAATAAACATAGGATTTGCCGTACCACTATGATTAGCCACAGTAATTGTTGGCATGCTTAATCAACCAACATCTTCTCTAGGACATCTTCTCCCAGAAGGAACGCCAACCCCCCTCATCCCTGTCCTAGTAATTATCGAGACAATCAGCCTATTTATTCGACCATTAGCCCTAGGTGTACGACTTACAGCCAATTTAACCGCGGGTCACCTACTAATTCAACTCATCTCAACAGCCGTGTTCGTATTAGCATCACTAATGCCAGCGGTAGCATTTTTAACCGCCACAGTTCTTGTCCTTCTTACACTCCTAGAAGTTGCAGTGGCAATAATTCAGGCCTATGTCTTTGTCCTTTTGTTAAGCCTGTACCTACAAGAAAACATCTAATGGCCCACCAAGCACACGCATACCATATAGTTGACCCAAGCCCATGACCACTAACAGGAGCCATAGGCGCCCTACTCATAACATCAGGCCTAGCTATTTGATTTCACTTTAACTCAATGACGCTCATGACCCTGGGACTAACATTACTTATTCTCACCATAATCCAGTGATGACGAGATGTAATCCGAGAGGGGACATTCCAAGGCCACCACACCCCACCAGTACAAAAGGGACTCCGATATGGCATAATCCTATTCATTACTTCCGAAGTATTCTTTTTTTTAGGGTTCTTCTGAGCCTTTTACCACTCAAGTCTGGCCCCTACACCAGAATTAGGAGGGTGTTGACCACCAACAGGACTCATCACCCTAGATCCATTTGAAGTACCACTATTAAACACAGCTGTCCTTCTAGCATCCGGAGTGACAGTAACATGAGCGCATCACAGCATCATAGAGGGAGAACGAAAACAAGCCATTCAATCCCTTACCCTCACAATTATTTTAGGGCTATATTTCACAGCCCTACAAGCAATGGAATACTATGAAGCACCCTTTACTATTGCAGACGGAATCTATGGGTCAACATTCTTCGTAGCCACAGGGTTCCACGGACTTCATGTTATCATTGGATCAACCTTCTTAGCTATCTGCCTTATACGACAAGTACAATACCACTTTACGTCAGAACATCACTTTGGATTCGAAGCCGCAGCATGGTACTGACATTTCGTTGACGTAGTCTGACTATTCCTTTACGTCTCTATCTACTGATGAGGCTCATAATCTTTTTAGTATAAACCCAGTACAAGTGACTTCCAATCACTTAATCTTGGTTCAATCCCAAGAAAAGATAATGAACTTAATTATAACAATTATTATTATCACATTAATTGTACCATCCATCCTAGCATTCATCTCCTTTTGACTCCCCCAAATAGAACCAGATGCCGAAAAATTATCACCTTATGAGTGCGGATTTGACCCACTGGGGTCTGCTCGACTCCCATTTTCACTGCAATTTTTCCTGGTGGCAATCCTGTTTCTTCTATTTGACCTAGAAATTGCACTCCTTCTCCCCCTCCCATGGGGAAACCAACTCCAAAACCCAACCGAAACTCTATTCTGGGCCACAACAATTCTTGTTCTACTAACTTTAGGATTAATATATGAATGAGCTCAAGGAGGGCTAGAGTGAGCAGAATAGGGGGTTAGTCCAAAAAAGACCTTTGATTTCGACTCAAAAAACCATGGTTAAACCCCATGACCCCCTTATGACACCCGTACATTTTAGCTTTTCATCAGCATTCACATTAGGACTAATAGGACTAACATTTAACCGAATACACCTATTATCGGCACTACTATGCCTAGAAGGCATAATATTGTCATTATTTATTGCACTAGCTTTATGAGCCCTTCAATTTGAATCAACAGGATTTTCACTAACCCCAATTTTACTCCTAGCCTTCTCTGCCTGTGAAGCAAGCACAGGCCTTGCACTGTTAGTCGCCACCACCCGAACTCATGGGACAGATCACCTACAAAACCTTAATTTACTACAATGCTAAAAGTACTTATTCCAACCATCATATTATTTCCAACTATCTGATTTACTCCTACAAAATTTTTATGAACAACCACAACAGCCCATAGCTTTTTAATTGCTTTAATTAGTTTATCATGACTAAAATGAACATCAGAGACCGGATGGGCTACTTTAAGTTCATACATGGCTACAGACCCACTATCAACCCCATTCCTAGTACTAACATGCTGGTTACTCCCATTAATAATTATAGCCAGCCAGAACCACATAAACCCGGAACCAATCAACCGACAACGTCTATACATCTCACTCCTCACCTCCCTCCAGACTTTTCTAATCATAGCATTTGGTGCCACAGAAATCGTCATATTCTACATCATATTTGAGGCCACATTAATCCCAACCCTAATCATCATTACCCGATGAGGAAACCAAGCCGAACGCTTAAATGCAGGCATTTACTTCTTATTTTACACTCTCGCAGGCTCCTTACCTCTTTTAATTGCACTTCTTCTCCTACAACAGACAACCGGAACCTTATCCATATTAATCATTCAGTATGCACAACCATTTGCACTAAATTCCTGAAGCCACATAATCTGATGAGCTGGCTGCTTAATCGCATTCCTGGTGAAAATACCACTCTATGGTGTGCACTTATGATTACCCAAGGCACACGTCGAGGCCCCAGTAGCAGGGTCAATAGTTTTGGCAGCAATTCTCCTAAAACTGGGAGGATACGGAGCAATACGAATAATAACTGTACTAGATGCATTCAACAAAGAATTAGCCTACCCATTTATTATTTTGGCATTGTGAGGAATTATTATAACAGGCTCAATCTGCCTGCGACAAACAGACCTCAAATCCTTGATTGCTTATTCGTCCGTAAGCCACATGGGTCTAGTAGCAGGAGGAATCCTAATCCAAACCACATGAGGGTTTTCCGGAGCAATCGCCTTAATAATTGCCCACGGATTAACATCCTCAATACTATTCTGCTTAGCCAACACAACATACGAACGAGTCCACAGCCGAACAATAATACTTATTCGAGGGTTACAAATAATTCTCCCACTAACAGCAACATGATGATTCATCGCCAACCTAGCAAATCTGGCACTCCCCCCCCTCCCTAACTTAGTAGGAGAACTGACAATTATTACAACAATATTTAACTGATCTCCATGAACCATTATAATTACAGGAATGGGAACACTGATCACAGCCAGCTACTCCCTTTACATGTTTTTAATAACCCAACGGGGACAAATACCAAACCACGTCATAAATCTACCACCATACCACACTCGAGAACACCTACTTATGACCCTTCACTTAATCCCTATCTTGCTCGTAACAAAGCCGGAACTCCTTCTAGGATGATGCTACTAGTAAGTTTAGTTTAACTAAAACCTTAGATCGTGACTCTAACAATAGGTGTTAAAACCCCCTAACTCACCGAGAAAGAAAGAAAAAAATAGGTTCTGCTAATACTTAAAACCATGGTTAAACTCCATGGCTTCTCGCCACTTCTAAAGGATAACAGTACATCCATTGGTCTTAGGAACCAAAAACTCTTGGTGCAAATCCAAGTAGAAGTTATGACACACACCTTGACATCACTCATGCTCCTATCAATTCTAACCCTAATCTACCCCTTAATCATAACACTACCCAAGCCAAAAAAACCAAACCAATTAGCCATAAGTATTAAAAGTGCCGTCAACCAATCATTCTTTGTTAGCTTCACCGCACTAATAATCTTTATTAACAAAGGACTAGAAAATATCTCTACCAGCTGACACTGAACCAGTATCTACACGATTGACATCTTTATGGGATTCAACTTTGATCTCTACTCCCTCATTTTTACACCAGTCGCTTTATTTGTAGCCTGGTCAATTCTAGAGTTTGCATTATGATATATACATGCAGACCCGAACAAAGACCGTTTCTTTAAATACCTTCTTCTATTTCTCGTAGCCATAATTATTCTAGTAACAGCTAACAATATATTTCAACTATTTATCGGTTGGGAAGGAGTAGGAATTATATCATTCCTACTAATTGGATGATGATCCGGACGGGCAGATGCTAATACATCTGCCCTACAAGCCATTATTTATAACCGAGTAGGTGACATCGGATTCATTATAGCAATTGCATGATTTGCCACACAAATGAACTCTTGGAATATTCAAGAAATTCTTACGGAATCAGAAGTGCACAACTCAATTATCCCCCTAGCAGGAATTATCCTAGCAGCCATGGGAAAATCGGCCCAATTTACACTTCACCCCTGACTCCCCGCAGCCATAGAAGGTCCAACACCCGTATCTGCCCTACTTCACTCCAGCACCATAGTAGTCGCTGGAATTTTCTTATTAATTCGTCTACACCCAATAATACAAAACAACAATACAGCACTATTAACTTGCCTGTACCTTGGACTAGCAACAACGCTATTTTCAGCCGCCTGTGCCTTAACCCAAAATGATATCAAAAAAATTGTAGCTTTCTCAACATCAAGTCAACTTGGACTAATAATAATAGCCATTGGACTAAACCAACCACAACTAGCATTTTTCCATATCTGCACCCATGCCTTCTTTAAGGCCATGTTATTCCTGTGCTCAGGAATAATTATTCATAAACTAAAGGACGAACAGGATATCCGAAAAATGGGTAACCTAATGACACTAATGCCGACCACCACAACCTACCTTTTAATTGGCAACATAGCATTATCAGGCATCCCATTCTTAGCCGGATTTTACTCAAAAGATGCCATTCTAGAATCACTACTAACATCAAAACTAAGCATCATTACAATCACCCTAACACTTATCGCTGCATCCTTCACCGCAGCTTACAGCTATCGACTAATATACTACGTAACACTAGGACCAGGACTAATTAACCCCAAAATTGCGCCAACTGAAGACGCAATAACAGTACTTAAACCCATCAAACGACTTGCCTGAGGAAGCATTATTATAGGATTCATTATCTGACACAACATAATCCCAGAAAAAACGCCAATCCTAACGATACCTATATACATAAAACTCACAGCCCTCGCAGTCATTATTTTTGGTTTTATTACAGCAAAATGAATCTCTAAACTAGACGAAAAACAGGTCAAAAACACACCTATAACCCTACTATTTTACTTCTTCAACATACTAGGATACTGCCCCACACTAATCCACCGAATTTTCCCAACACTAAAACTCACCCTAGGTCAAACAATTGGCACAGCACTAGACAAAACATGACAAACCTTCTGAGTAGAAAAGATGCTATGGACGTTCACCAAAGCCATCACATACCTAAACAACGCTCAACAGGCAAAAATCAAAACATACTTAACTATATTTTCAATTTCACTAACTACACTAATTTTAACATGTACTATCCTAATTTAAACTAACCGTAGCCCGCCCCGATCTAAACCACGAGTTAACTCCAAGACAACAAACAACGTCAAAAGCAAGACCCAGGCACAAACCACCAACATACCCCCACCAAAAGAGTAAACAACAGCTACACCACTTATATCATTACGCAACACAGAAAACTCCTTTAAACCATCAACAACAACCCAATAACCTTCATATCACCCCCCCCCAAAAAATCCAGCCACCAAACCCACCCCAAATAAATAAATCAAAACGTACTCTATTACAGAACGACCCCCCCATGCCTCAGGGAAAGGCTCGGCAGCCAAAGCTGCTGAATAAGCAAAAACTACAAGTATACCACCCAAATAAATTAAAAAAAGAATTAGAGACAAAAACGAACCTCCACAACAAACTAAAATTCCACACCCTACACCAGCCGTGACTACCAAACCAATGGCAGCAAAATAGGGGGTTGGATTAGAAGCAACAGCACTAAGACCCACAATCAAGATTATCAACAATAAAGACATTGAATACATTACAATTCTTGCTCGGACTTTAACCAAGATTAATGATTTGAAGAACCACTGTAATTATTTTACTACAAGAACAAATTAATGGCCAGCCTACGAAAAACACACCCTCTAGCTAAAATTGCTAACGACGCACTAATTGATCTACCAACCCCAGCCAATATTTCAGCATGATGAAACTTTGGCTCCCTTCTAGGACTATGCTTAATTACCCAAATCTTAACAGGACTATTTTTAGCAATGCACTATACCTCGGACATGTCAACAGCTTTCTCCTCTGTCGTCCACATTTGCCGAGATGTAAACTACGGATGATTAATTCGTAACACACACGCTAACGGGGCATCATTCTTCTTTATCTGCCTCTACATCCATATTGCTCGAGGATTGTACTATGGCTCATACCTCAACAAAGAAACCTGAAACATTGGGGTAGTCCTATTTCTTCTAGTCATAATAACAGCATTTGTGGGATACGTCTTACCATGAGGACAAATATCATTTTGAGGAGCTACAGTCATTACAAACCTACTCTCCGCAGTCCCATACGTTGGAGACATGCTAGTCCAGTGGATCTGAGGAGGATTCTCTGTAGATAACGCAACACTCACACGATTCTTCGCATTCCACTTCCTCCTACCGTTCATTGTTGTGGCCATAACAATGCTTCACCTACTTTTCCTACATGAAACAGGATCAAATAACCCAATAGGACTTAACCCCAATGCAGACAAAATCTCCTTTCACCCTTACTTCTCCTACAAAGACCTCCTTGGATTCACAATTTTACTTACAGGTCCTCTAACCCTAGCGTTATTCTCACCTAACCTTTTAGGAGACCCAGAAAACTTTACCCCGGCTAACCCATTAGTTACACCCCCACATATTAAACCAGAATGATATTTTCTGTTTGCCTACGCCATCCTACGCTCAATCCCTAACAAACTAGGAGGAGTTCTAGCATTACTTTTTTCCATCCTAGTTCTACTTCTAGTACCACTTCTTCACACCTCAAAACAACGAGGAATAACATTCCGACCCCTCACCCAAGCCTTGTTCTGAATTCTAGTGGCAGACATAATTATTCTAACATGAATCGGAGGTATGCCAGTAGAACACCCATTTATTATCATTGGACAAATCGCATCGGTACTATACTTCTCACTATTCCTAATCTTATTTCCCCTCGCAGGATGACTAGAAAACAAAATCCTAGATTAAGCCTGTCTTAGTAGCTTAAACAAAGCATTGGTCTTGTAATCCAAAGACTGGAAGTTAAACCCCTCCCTAAGACAAAGCACAACCAGAAAGGAGAGATTTTAACTCACACCCCTGACTCCCAAAGCCAAGATTCTAAACTAAACTACTTTCTGTAAAAACTAACATAAATTCACATTACATTAGCATCATACATATGCGTTTATTACTGTCCATGCTCTGACACACGAAAATGAATTTAAACATTATATACATATATATGTATGTATTAGTACATATTATGTATGTATTAAAGACATATTATGTATTATCACCATTAAAATATTTTGACCAAAAAGCACACCTTAAAACAGGAAGACCATTGTTCTACAAGTCTCACTACATTCCATTAGTAATAACTGTCAATGATAGAATCAGGGACATCTTAACTAAGAACGGTTAATATTAATTATTCCTGGCATCTGATTCCCACCTCAGGTGCATCGCTCTAAGCCCCCTTAGCGAGTGGTAAACGGCATCTGATTAGCCAGTAGTGTCAATCATTTGGCCCTTTACCCCCCATGCCGAGCATTTTAACTATGCATGGGGTTCTCTTTTAATTTCCTTTTCACTTGCATCCAAAGTGCAAATACAAATGTTAGATAAGGTTGTGCTTTTCCTTGTATGTGATATTATATTTATTTGAAGACATAAATTAAGACGCACTAAAATTTAATTCAAGTGCATAATAAATAAAATTTTCTTCAACATCTCTAACATTGATTTGGCTTTCGCGCGACAAACCCCCTTACCCCCTACGCCCTCAAATTCCTGTTATTCTTGCCAAACCCCTAAACTCAAGACAGGTTCAAGAACGTGCCAGTTAACAAGTTGTGATATAAATTAACAATAGCATATATATATATACACATTAAAAATTTTTTAATTTTAATAAAATTTTAATAACACATTTTTCTTAAGAAAAAATTACTAAAAAATTTAGGCACTAAAAATTTCAATGTTTATTTACTT